GATAAGATGCCTGAAAAAAGGTTTATTTTGATAGAATAAGTTATGTATATTTGTACTCTTATTGTAAATTTAAGAATTAAACTTAATCTTCTGATTTCAAAAATCAAAGTGCGTCATACACTTAATTACATAAAAAGATAATCTAATTTAAGCTATTAGGTTCATACCCTATTTATAGAAGTATAATCTTCTTCTTTTTAATTATATTAAATTCTACTATTATTTTATTTTATAGTAATATGTTATTAGGGGTAACATTATCACTATCATCAAACAATTGGATCATAATATGAGTTGGATTAGAAGTATCTTTAATATCTTTTATTCCACTTATAACCAGAAATTTAATAATTAGTTCAGAATGTATAATTAAATATTTTATTGTGCAAAGAATAAGATCTGCAATTTTTATTTTAGGGGTAATTTTTGTATTAATCACTCATAACTTTAATCTCGAAATTATTATTATTTTATCTATAATGATAAAAATAGGAGTAGCCCCATTTCATAGCTGAATCTTAAGAATTATTGAAGGATTAAGTTATTTCATTATATTTAACCTATTTAGTGTTATAAAAATTGTTCCTATAATAATTATTTCAAATTTAAGATTTAATTTAAATTTAATTATTATTTTAACTTTAGTTGTAGGATCTATCTTTGGACTTAACCAAAATTCATTACGTAGGATTTTATCTTATTCATCTATTTTTAATATAGGATTTTTACTTTACTCATCAAATAATCTATCATTATGACTAGTATATTTTATTTTATATTCAATTAATTTATTAATAATAATTAATATTTTAAAATTAAATAATATTAATTACTTAAATCAATTTTTTATTAATAAAATGGAAATAAACATTAAATTATCAATTTGAATTTTAATATTATCATCAGGGGGGATACCTCCTTTATTGGGGTTTATAGGAAAATTAATAGTAATTGAACTAAGAATTAAATTTAATGATTTAATAATAAGAATTATTATAGTTATTACTTCATTATTAACAATATTTTATTATAACCGTTTATGTTTTATTTTAATTTCGATTTCATCCTTAATAATAAAATGAAAAGTTAATTATTTATCTTTATTAAATCTTAATATTATAAGTATTAGTTTATTTATATTACCTTTATTTATCTTAATAAAATATATAAATTAAGATTTTAAGTTAAATAAACTATTAACCTTCAAAGTTAAAAATATAAATGTCTAAGTAAATCTTAGAATATTTTTCATTACTAAATTTGCAGTTTAGTGTTTTTATTAAACTATAAAATTAAATATTAGAAGAATTAATTTTATTCATAAATAAATTTACAATTTATTGCTTTCATCAGCCATTCTAATTTTATTTATGAATAAATGATTATATTCGACTAATCATAAAAATATTGGAACAATATATTTTATTTTCGGAATTTGAGCAGGAATAGTAGGTATAATATTAAGAATAATTATTCGTGTAGAATTAGCCATACCTGGCCCTTTTTTAAGAAATGGCCAAGTTTATAATGTTGTAGTTACTTCCCATGCTTTTGTTATAATCTTTTTTATAGTTATACCTATTATAATTGGTGGATTTGGTAATTGGTTATTACCATTAATGATTGGTGCCCCAGATATAGCATTTCCTCGTATAAATAATATAAGTTTTTGACTTTTACCTCCATCTATTACATTATTAATAATTAGTTCATTAATTGAAATAGGAGCAGGAACAGGTTGAACGGTTTATCCACCTTTATCTGCTAATATTTCACATTCAGGAAGTAGTGTTGATTTAGCTATCTTTTCATTACATTTAGCAGGAATTTCTTCTATTTTAGGAGCTGTAAATTTTATCACAACAGTGATTAATATGCGATCTCCTGGTATATTATTTGATCAAACCCCTTTATTTGTTTGATCAGTTTTAATTACAGCAGTTTTATTATTAATTTCTTTACCTGTATTAGCAGGGGCTATTACTATATTACTAACAGACCGAAATATTAATACTTCATTTTTTGATCCTGCGGGGGGTGGTGACCCTATTTTATATCAACATTTATTTTGATTTTTTGGACATCCTGAAGTTTATATTTTAATTTTACCAGGATTTGGGTTAATCTCTCATATTATTAATCAAGAAAGAGGTAAAAATGAATCTTTTGGTTATATTGGTATAGTGTATGCAATAATATCAATTGGTCTATTAGGATTTGTAGTTTGAGCCCATCATATATTTACTGTTGGAATAGACGTAGATACACGAGCTTATTTTACATCAGCTACTATAATTATTGCTGTACCAACAGGTATTAAAGTTTTTAGCTGATTAGCAACTATGCATGGAGTATCATTAAAAATAACTATCTCAATAATATGAGCTTCAGGATTTGTATATTTATTTACCATTGGTGGACTAACTGGGATTATTCTATCAAATTCATCAGTTGATGTTATTTTACATGATACTTATTATGTAGTAGCACACTTTCATTATGTTTTATCCATAGGGGCGGTATTTGCTATTATAGCAGGATTTATCCAATGATATCCATTATTTACAGGATTTACTATAAACCCTAAATGATTAAAAATTCAATTTTTTATTATATTCAGAGGAGTAAACTTAACATTTTTTCCTCAACATTATTTAGGCTTAAGTGGGATACCCCGTCGGTATTCTGATTACCCAGATGTTTATATATCATGAAATATCCTATCCTCTCTAGGAAGTATTATTTCAATGATTAGAATTTTAATAATAATATTCATTATTTGAGAAAGTATAATTTCTAAACGTTTAATTATATATACAAATAACAATACCTGTTCTATTGAATGATTGCAAAAAATACCCCCTGAACAACATTCATTTAATGAATTACCAATTATAATTAAATAATCTAGTATGGCAGATTAGTGCAATGAATTTAAGATTCATATATAAATAAATATATTTTATTAGAAATTTCAACTTGATTAAAATTTTCATTTCAGGATGCAGCATCCCCAATTATAGAACAATTAATTATATTTCACGATCATACTATAATAATCATTATTATAATTACTGTTATAGTAATATATATAATAATCTCATTAATAATAAATAAGTTTACTAATCGATTTTTATTAGAAGGGCAACTAATTGAATTAATTTGAACTATTTTTCCTACATTAATATTAATTTTTATTGCTTTACCTTCATTAAAAATTTTATATTTAATTGAAGAAGTCAACAATCCTAATATTACTATTAAAGCAATTGGTCACCAATGATATTGATCTTATGAATATTCAGATTTTAAGAAAATTGAATTTGATTCTTATATAAAACCTACTTTAGATTTAAATTTAAATGAATTTCGACTTTTAGATGTAGATAATCGTATAATTATACCTTTTAATATACATACACGTATTTTAGTTTCTTCAACAGATGTAATTCATTCTTGAACTATCCCTTCATTAGGAGTAAAAGTTGATGCATCCCCAGGGCGTATTAATCAAATAAATATTTTTATACGACGACCCGGACTATTTTTTGGTCAATGTTCAGAAATTTGTGGTTCTTATCATAGATTTATACCAATTGTTGTTGAATCAGTTAATTTAAAAATATTCATAAATTGATTAGCAAATTATTCATTGAGTTACTTAAATGCAAGTGTTGGTCTCTTAAACCAAATTATAGTATATTAGCAAATACTTTCAATGAAAAGATTTAGTTTAAATTTAAAACATTAGTTTGTCAAATTAAAATTATTTTATAATAATCTTTTTTGCCACAAATATCTCCAATTTGATGATTAACTTTAATATTAATATTTAATTTTATATATTTAATGATAAATGCTATACTATATTTTAATTATGAGATTAATAAAAAATATTTAAAAGAAAATAAATATTTAACAATAAGTTGAAAATGATAACAAATCTATTTACTACTTTTGATCCTTGCACAGGGGCTTTCTCCCTAAATTGATTAAGTAGATTGTTAATAATTATTTTGATACCATATAATTATTGAGTAGTTCCCAATAAAAATATAATAATTATTATAAATTTAGTTAAAAATTTAAGTAGGGAAATTAAAGTAATTATACCTTTAAAAGGATTTAAATTATTAATGATAAGATTATTCTTAATAGTTATGTATAATAATATTATAGGATTAATACCCTACATTTTTACAGCTTCATCACATTTACTGTTTTCTTTATCTTTAGCATTACCTATTTGATTGTCATTTATATTATATGGTTGAACAAATAAAACTAATTTAATATTTTCTCATCTTGTACCAATAGGTACCCCTATTGTATTAATACCATTTATAGTATTAATTGAAAGTATTAGAAATTTAATCCGACCGGGGTCATTAGCTGTACGGTTAACAGCTAATATAATTGCTGGACATTTACTTATATCTTTATTGGGGGGTAATGTATCTTCAGTAATTTTAATAATTATTACAATAATAATCTTTATATTATTAATAGCTTTTGAATTTGCAGTAAGAATAATTCAATCATATGTTTTTATAACATTAATAAATTTATATTCTAGAGAAGTATAAATGAGCAATCACCCTTACCATCTAGTTGATGTGAGACCTTGACCTTTAATAAGATCAATAGGTTTAATAACATTAACTTCAGGATTAATTTTTTGATTTAATAATATAAACTTAATTGTAATAAATATTGGAGTATTTATTATTTTACTAACTATACTACAATGATGACGAGATATTATTCGTGAATCTACATTTCAAGGGAAACATACAGTAAAAGTTATATTAATAATAAAATGAGGTATAATCATATTTATTTTATCAGAAATTATATTTTTTTCTTCTTTTTTCTGATCATTTTTTCATAGTAGATTATCTCCAAATATTGAAATTGGATTACAGTGACCCCCCTTAGGAATTAAATCTTTTAATCCAATAAATATCCCTATACTTAATACTATAATTTTACTTTCATCTGGAGTATCAATAACCTGAAGACATAACTCAATATTAATTAAAAACTTTTCACAAGCTATAAAAAGTATATTAATTACCATTATGTTAGGTCTATATTTTTCTATACTTCAATTATATGAATATATTGAATCTTCTTTTTGTATAAGCGATTCTATTTATGGATCTACATTTTTTTTAAGTACCGGGTTTCACGGAATTCACGTTATAATTGGTACTACTTTCATTATTATTATTATGTTACGAGTTAAAAATTTACATTTTTCTAAAACCCATCACATTGGATTTGAAGCTTCCGCCTGATACTGACATTTTGTAGATGTTGTATGATTATTTTTATATATTATAATATACTGATGAGGGGGCTAATTTAATTCATTTATTATAACAAGTATATTTAGCTTCCAACTAAAAGGTTTAAAATTTAAAATGAATAATTAACTTAACAATAATTTACTTATTTATTATTATAATAATTATTATATTTATTTTATTATTTTTAATACTAATTAGAAAAAAATCTATTTGTGATATAGAAAAATTAAGTCCATTTGAATGTGGATTTAATTCAATATCTAAAAAACGTTTGCCATTTTCTATTCATTTTTTCTTAATTGCAGTAATTTTTTTAATTTTTGATGTAGAAATTATTATTATCTTACCGATTATTATAACAATAAAATATACAATAATTAAATATTGATTATTAACTTCTTTATTTTTTATTATTGTACTTATTATAGGATTATATCATGAATGATATAATGGTATATTAAAATGAACTAAATAAGGATTATAGTTAATTATAACATTTGATTTGCATTCAAAAAGTATCATATAGGTTAATCTTAACAAAGAAGTAATAAATTTACATTTAGTTTCGACCTAAAATTAAAGAATTAATAATTCTCATGTTTTAATTGAAGCCAAAAATAGAGGCATCTTAATGTTAATAAGAAAAATGAATAAATATTCCAATTAAAAGAGATTAAGTAAAAAAATAGCTGCTAACTAATTTTTAAAGCGGTTAAATTCCGTTTGTCTCTTGATTCATTTAGTTTATTATAAAACATTTTATTTTCAATAAAAAAATTGAGTAAATTACTTAATGAATGTTTGAGAAAAAAAAAATTACCTTAATATCTTCAATATTAAACTCTACTTAAGCTACACAAACAAATTAAAATAATTAATCAAATAACAAATATTAATAAAAAAGTTTTAAAAGAACTAGAAAAATAATATTGAAAATAATTAGAGAATTTTAATAAATAATAAGATAGTCCTACTGGTCCATAATACTCTCCCCACCCTAAAATTTTAACACTATTAAATCTTAAAAAATAAAAAATATAATATATATATAAAGAATGACTATATATAAATCACATATAATTATTAAAAATATAAAATTTTAAATTAAATATATAATTAAAAAAAAATATTTCAAAAGATATTCATAGTCCTAAAGTAATAGATAATAATGTTAATAATTTTAAATAAAAAGGTATTAATAAAAAAACTAGATCAAAATTTATAATTCAATTTATCATACTACCAATAATAACAGAAAAAATAGTTAATATAAAAATACTAAATTTTATATAATCAAAATTATCTTTTAATAAACAAAGTGTATTATAATTATTTATAAAAATTATTGTATAATAAAATAAACGTAAAGAATAACCTACCGTTAGGCCTAATCTAATATAAAATAATAAATAAACAAATAAATTTAAATTATTAAATAAAGAAAGTTCAATAATTAAATCTTTTGAATAAAACCCTGATAAAAAAGGAATTCCACATAAAGATAAATTAGAAATATTAAAACAAGAAGTAGTTAAAGGTAAAGATAAGCAAATACACCCTATCATACGAATGTCTTGTCTATCATTTATATAGTAAATAAAAATTCCAGAACACAAAAATAACAAAGACTTAAAAGTAGCGTGAGTGATTAAATGAAAATATGATAAATCAATTAAACCTATAAACAATGAAGTTATTATTAAACCTAATTGACTCAATGTAGACAAAGCAATAATTTTTTTTAAATCAAATTCAAAGAGAGCACTAATAGAAGCCAGAATTATTGTAAATAAACTAATAAATAATAAATAAATATTAAAACTAAAATAATTATAAAATCGAATCAATAAATATACCCCTGCAGTAACTAATGTCGATGAATGAACTAATGCAGAAACAGGGGTAGGAGCCGATATAGCAGCTGGTAATCAACAAGAAAATGGTATTTGTGCTCTTTTAGTAAAACAAGAAAGAATCAATATTAAATAAATATATTGATAATAAAAACTAGGATAAAATATAAAGTGTCATCTACCATAAGAAATTATCCAACAAATAGAAATTAATAATCCTACATCTCCTAATCGATTAGTTAAACAAGTAATTATTCCAGCTAAATAACTTTTCATAGTACTATAATAAATTACTAGACAATAAGATACTAATCCTAATCCATCTCAACCTAATAAAATTCTAATTAAATTTGGTCTAATGATTATTAAAAATATTCTTAATACAAATAATAAAACTAAAAATAAAAATCGTATTGAAGAATAAGTTATCCAACCTATATACTGTATACTATAAAAGATCACTATAGAAGAAATAAATAATACTACAGAAATAAAAGACAAAGAAATTCAATCTAATATTAAAATATAACAAAAAGATAATGAATTAAATACATATAAATTATATTCAAAAAAATAAATTAATCTTTTATTTATTAATAATAATCTAAAAAAAAAAAATAATATAGATAAAACTAACAAAATAATAAATCAAAAATAATAAAAATTCAACTTTAACAAAACTTAAGATTTACAAGTAAATATCAAAGAATCCACAAATCTCTATTTTTAATTAAACTACTTAAATAAAATATTAAAGAATCAATAATAAGTATAACTATTAGTATAGGTAATAAATGAATAATAAGTAATAAATACTCATTAATGTTAATATAAGAATAAGAATAATTCATATGAAAAATGCCATGATTCGTGTATCTAAATAAATATATACTAAAACATGCACTTAAAAATGAAATAAAGATTATATAAACAAATGATCAACAAAAATAATTTATTATTCTTCCTATAATTATTAATTCTCTTAAGAAATTAATTCTAGGAGGACAACTTATATTAAAACAACACAAAATAAACCAAATTAAAGAAAGATTAGGCATAAAATTAATTAAACCCTTATTAATAAAAAATCTACGTGATAATAAACGTTTATAGACTAAATTAGCTATACAAAATATCCCCGATGAACATAAGCCATGACCAATTATTATTAAATAAGAACCTAAAAATCCTCAATAACTTATATTTAATAATCCCATGATACATATACATATATGACAAACTGAAGAATATGCAATTATACACTTTATATCTCCTTGAATAAAACAAATTAAGCTTACAATAATAGACCCTCAAATACATAAAGAGTACCAAATAAAATTATAACTAAAAAAAATATATTCATAAATATATATAAATCGAATTAACCCATAACCACCAATCTTTAAAAATAATCCAGCAAGAATTATTGAACCAGAAATAGGAGCTTGTACATGAGCTTTAGGAAGTCAAAAATGAAATATGAATATAGGAAATTTAACTAGAAAAGCAAAAACTATAAAAAAATGTATTAAAAATCTTAAATTTAAATTATAATGATAATCAAAAAAAAGAGAACCAAAATTCAAATAAAAATAAATAATAATTAATAATAATGGTAAAGAAGCAAATAAAGTATAAAAAAATAAATATAAAATAGAAAGTATACGTTCAGGTTGATACCCCCAACCTAGAATTAAAATAATTAAAGGAATTAATCTAAATTCAAAAAATAAATATATTAAAAACATATTTAATATAGAAAAAACTATAAAAAGAACTAAACAAAAAATTAAATTTAATAATAAAAAAACTCTTGAACAAGAATTAATTGAAGATAATAGTATTAATCTTAAAATAAAAAATCTTAATAAAATTAATCCATAAGATACATAATCTATGCCGATTAAATAACTAATATTTCTAAAATAATAATTTAAATTTAAAGTACTAAATACAATTATTAAATTAATAAAAAAAAATAAATAGACATTTCATTCTAAATAAAAAACCAATGGGATCATAAAAATAATATAAAATAAAATCTTTATCATAAAAATATTGAATTTAAATAATCATTACCGTGTGAGCGAATTAAACAAACAAGTACACTTAATCCTAAGACTCCTTCACACACATAAAGAACTATAAAAAATAAATAAATATAAATTGAATATGAAAATAATAAACAATAAAGTAAAATTAAATATAATAAAGATAAAATAATAAATTCTAATCTTAATAAACACAATAAAACATGTTTACGAACTAAAACTAAAGATAATAATCTTATTAAAAATAAATAAAAAATAAAAAAAAAATTCATTAGTTTTAATAATTTAATAAAAATATTAACTTTGTAAGTTAAAATTAGATATTTATCTTTAAAACATCAGTAAAGTTACAAAACATCTTATATACCCAAAACATAAATTTTATTTAAACTATTTACTGAAATTAAAATAAATATTATAAAAACAATATTAATAATAATTTCAATATTACCCATAATAAAAACACCTATATCCATAGGTATAATTTTAATAATACAAACTTTATTTATAACCATATTAATTAATAAAATAATAAGAAGATCATGATTAACCATAATTACATTTTTAATAATAATTGGAGGATTGTTAATTTTATTTATTTATATAAGAAGATTAGCTTCAAACGAAAAATTTAAAATTAACATAAAAATAATTATAGTAATAATAATAATAATAATTACAACAGAAGAATTTATACAAGAAATACAAATTAATGAAAATCAAAACATCTTAAATATAATATCTATTGAACAGTTATCATTAAACAAATTATATAATAAAAAGTCAATAATAATTACCTTACTAATAGTAATGTACCTATTATTAACTATAATTGTTGTAACAAAAATAGTTAAAAATTATGAGGGACCTCTACGAATAAAAAATTAATGAATAAATCTTTACGTAAAAAAAATGAATTAATTAAAATCATTAATTATTCAATTGTAGACCTGCCTACTCCCATTAATTTATCTTATTGATGAAATTTTGGATCAATTTTAGGTTTATGCCTAATAATTCAATTAATTACAGGTATTTTACTATCAATACATTACACAGCTAATATTGAAATAGCATTTAACAGAGTTGTACATATCTCAAAAGATATTAATTATGGATGATTAATTCGAACAGTTCACTCTAATGGGGCTTCATTATTTTTCATAATAATATATATTCATACAGGACGAGGAATTTACTATGGATCTTATAAATATTATAAAACATGATACATGGGAATTATCATTATATTAATAACAATAGCAACTGCCTTTTTAGGATATGTACTACCGTGAGGGCAAATATCATTTTGAGGTGCAACAGTTATTACAAATTTATTATCAGCTATCCCCTATGTAGGAAATATATTAGTAAATTGAATTTGAGGTGGATTTGCTGTAGATAATGCAACACTTTCCCGATTTTTTAGTCTACATTTCATATTACCATTTATTATTTTAATAATAACAATTATTCATCTATTTTTTTTACATACTACAGGATCAAATAACCCAATTGGAGTAAATTCTAATATTGATAAAATTCCATTCCATCCATATTTTTCTATTAAAGATTACTTAGGATTCTCAATAATTTTAACCTTACTATTAATATTAAACTTAACCGAACCTTTTATTTTATCAGATCCTGATAATTTTACACCTGCCAACCCTATAATTACACCAATTCATATTCAACCAGAATGATACTTTTTATTTGCTTATGCAATTTTACGTTCAATTCCTAACAAGCTAGGAGGAGTTATAGCATTATTTTTATCTATTTTAATCTTAATAATTATACCATTATCAATAAAATCAAAATTTAAAAGATTAACATTTTACCCTGTCAGACAAATTATATTTTGATTATTTACTTCAACAATTACTTTATTAACATGAATTGGGATACGACCAGTTGAACAACCTTTTACAGAATTAGGTATAATATTAACTATAATCTATTTTATATATTATGTTATAGATCCTATTTTAACTAAAATATGAGATAAAATAATTAAATAATATTAGTTATTTAGCTTATATAAAGCATATACTTTGAAAGTATAAGAAAGAGTTAATTTATTAACTTAAATTTTACAAAAAAAAATGATAAAAAATCATAATTTTTAAAAAAAAAAAAAAAAAAATATAATTAAGACAAATAGGTAAATAACTCCTTCAAACTAAATATATAAGTTTATCATAACGATAACGTGGCAAAGATCCTCGTACCCAGATAAAAAAAAAACAAAGAAAAATAATTTTTATAAAAAATATAAAAGAATAATAGTTTCCCCCTAGAAACATTATTACAGTTAATATACATATAAAAATAATTCTAGAATATTCGCTAATAAAAAGAAAAGCGAAGCCACCCCCCCCATATTCCACATTAAACCCTGATACTAATTCTCTTTCACCTTCAGAAAAATCAAAAGGAGAACGATTAGTTTCAGCTATACAACAAGATAATCAACAAAAAAATAAGGGAAAAGAAAAAAATAGAAATCAAATATCATTTTGAAAATAATATAAATCTATTATATTATATCTATTTAATAAAAAAAAATAAATAAATAAAATTAAAGAAATAACTACTTCATATGAAATAGCTTGGGAAACTCTACGTAAGCAACCTAAAATAGAATAAATACTATTAGAAGATCAACCACAAATAATTAATCCGTAAATACTTAAACTTGAACAACATAAAAAAAAAACAAATCCAAAAATAAAGTTTGAACAATTAATATAATAAGGAAAAAGACATCAAATAAATAAAGACTGAATTAATCTAAAAATAGGACACAAATAATAAATTAAACAATTAGAATTTAAGGGGAAAATATTTTCCCTAAAAAACAATTTAAGTCCATCTCTAAAAGGTTGAAGTAACCCTAAAATTCCAACCTTATTAGGTCCTTTACGAATTTGAATATAACTTAAAACTTTCCGTTCCAATAAAGTAAAAAATCCAATAGAAACTATAATTATAATTAATATAAATAAACAAGTTAATAAATAAATTATTGAATGTAAAATAAATACTTTATTAAAACCTAAATTTAATACACTAATCTGCCAATTCAATAATAAAATTCAAAATTAATTATAATATAAAAACTAATGGTCCTTTCGTACTGATTAGTAATAAAAATTATTAGATAGAAACCAACCTGGTTTACACCGGTTTGAACTCAAATCATGTAAGAATTTAAAGGTCGAACAGACCTAAATTTAAAGAACCTACCCCTTAATTTAATCTTAATTCAACATCGAGGTCGCAAACTTTAATATAAATATGAACTTTCCATTAAAATTACGCTGTTATCCCTAAGGTAACTTAATCTTATAATCAAAATTTAACGGATCATAAAAATCATAAATAAATGAATAATAAAAATAAAGTTAATAATTTATTTATCACCCCAATAAAAAATAATAACTAATTAATTATATAAACCCTCTAAAATATAAACAATTAATTAAATTAAAAGTTCTATAGGGTCTTATCGTCCCGAAAAAATATTTAGGCTTTTTAACCTAATAATTAAATTATAAAAATAAATAAAATAAAATAAATTTCTCATTAACCCTTTCATACAAGTACCCAATTAAGAAACTAATTATTATGCTACCTTTGCACAGTCAAAATACTGCAGCCATTTAATTAATCAATAGGGCAGGGACTACTTTAAATTTTAACCTTAAAGAAATGTTTTTGATAAACAGTTGAAAATTAAAATTGTCGAATTCATAATTACATAGATAAAAATTATACTAATTTAATCATAAATAAAAATAAATTAAAATTAAATAAATAATTAATGTAAAAAGATAAATAAAATAAAATTATATATAAATAATTTAAATCTATTATGAACTTAAATTCTAATACTAAAGATAATAAAAATTAATTTAAAAAAATTTTAACAATAAAAATAGAGATTATCCCCAATTTAATAAGTATAAAATATAAACCTAAATTAAATTTAATTCCAATAAAACCAGATATACAAAGAAACGAATAACTTTTAATTACCAAAAATAAATTAATTAATAATATAAAACATATAGTATAAATTTACTCTTAAATAGTCTAAATTCGGGATAATAAAATAAATTAATAATTAAATTAACCCTGATACAAAAGGTACTCTTAAATATATACATAAAATAATTTTTAATAACCTATACAGTAAAAAAAAATAAATTATTTTTGAAAAATACTAAAAAAAAACAAAAATAATAAATTATAAACATAAATTATAAATCAGATAGAATAATTTTAATTTTCATATTTATGTAAAAAATAAGCTTTAAATAAGCTACAATCTGAACTTTCTAGCTGCACCTTCCGGTACAACTACTTTGTTACGACTTATCTCATCTTAAAGAGAGCGACGGGCGATATGTACATAATTTAGAACTTAATTCAAACTAATTAGTTAATTAAAATTACTATTAAATCCAATTTAATCTAAATAAATACAAATATAAAGTCCAAAATATTTAAAATTAAAGTAACCCATAATTACCTATATAAAACTGCATCTTGACCTAATATAAAATATTATAATAAAAGAAAATTTTACTTAAATAACATTCCAAAATATAGAGATATACAAATAAATTAAAGGTATAAAAAATCGTGGTTTATCGATTAAATCACAGATTCCTCTAAAAAGATATAAATTACCGCCAAATTCTTTGAATTTAATAGAATATAGCTATTACTATTCATTTAAAAATATTTAAATTATATAATAGGGTATCTAATCCTAGTTTAAAATAAAAATTTAATAAAAATAAAAATAAAGATAAAAAAAAAAATATAAATTCCACCTAAATAAAATTAATTTAAAATCAAAACAAAATAAAAATTATAAAAAATTTAAAAATTAATTTTAATGAATTGTATAACCGCGAATGCTGGCACAAAATTAATCCATTATAATTAAATTACTGATAAAAAATAAAATTATACAAACAATATTATTTACTACAAAAGCAAAAATTAACATATATATATATAAATTATCTAAAAAATTAAAAAATAAGCAAGAATCAAACTTATTAAATTTAAATAAAAAAAATTATGGTATATATTTTAAATTAATAGTTTAATAAATCACAACTAAAATTATAAATAAAAAATAAATATAAAATTATAAAATATATAAATTAAATAATTTTGCTTAAGAAAATAAGTAACTCATATAAATAATAAAACTAAACATAAATCTAAATCTTTAATTAATAATTTAATAATAAGTTTAAAATAACTAAAATTTATTTAAATTATTAAAATAAACTTATACTAATTATTAAAAATAACATTAATTCAAAAGTTGATTAATAAAATAAAAATGTACTATTAAATATTAATAAACCCCTTCTTATAATTTAAGTAAATAAAAAGGGGTTTAAGACTATTGAGATCAATTTTTATATTATTCACATATTCTATTATACATATTAATTCATATATTTATACTTTACACAAACCTCTTTTTTTACTTACTACATAAAAAGAGGTTTGTATTATCTATAATAAGATTAACATAAACCTAAAATATTTGTTTTAATAATTAAATCTAATAATAAATTTTAAAAAGTTAAGGGTTATCTAAGCTTAGTAGTTAAAATAGAGTTATATGTATACTACTATTAACGTTAACTATAGATAATTAGGGGTTATCTAAGCTTAGATAACCCTTAACTTTTTAAAATTTATTATTAGATTTAATTATTAAATCAAATATTTTAGGTTTATGTTAATCTTATAATAAATTTTATAAAGTTAAGGGTTTTCTAAGCTTAGTAGTTAAAATAGAGTTATATGTATACTACTATTAACGTTAACTATAGATCTCTTATATAGTAGAGAGTAGATTTAATATTAATAAATTATATTTTATATTTATTAATTAATTATTTAATATATCTAAAAATTATTCTTAAATTCTATTGTTTATAATTCGGTAAATAAATTTTTAACATTAATTTAAATAATTACCAATGTTTGTTTTTTTTCAACCCAATAGTA